TCTAGTAGTAAGAAGTATAAAAAAACAAATGCGTTCTATATACATTCGAACCAATGTAGGTCATATTTCTTTTTATCGAGAAATCGAAGAAGCTGTACAAGGTTTTTGCCGGGCCTATTCATATGATATCTAATCATATAGACGGTTGTATCTAAGATAAACAAATTTATGATACCGGTGTCAATTCAGGTCTTCATGATTTTACAAGGAGCCTAGTTTTTCAATTTTTCAATTTATACACAAATAAAGAAAAGGCAGTTTTTCAATCATTGACTCAAACCCATTGTTGAACTGAATCAATCCCACTGAGTGGAATAGGGAGGGAGGTACTTATGGCAGAACGGACCAATCTAATGTTTCACAATAAAGTGATAGGTGGAACTGCCATTAAACGACTTATTAGCAGATTAATAGATCACTTCGGAATGGCATATACATCACATATCCTGGATCAAGTCAAGACTCTGGGATTCCGCCAAGCTACGGCTACATCCATTTCATTAGGAATTGATGACCTTTTAACAATACCTTCTAAAGGATGGCTAGTCCGAGATGCTGAACACCAAAATTTGATTTTGGAAAAACAGCATCATTATGGAAATGTACATGCGGTAGAAAAATTACGCCAATCCATTGAGATATGGTATGCTACGAGTGAATATTTTCGACAAGAAATGAATCCTAATTTTAGAATGACCGATCCTTTGAATCCAGTCCATATAATGTCCTTTTCGGGAGCTAGAGGAAATGCATCTCAAGTACACCAATTAGTAGGTATGAGAGGATTAATGTCGGATCCACAAGGACAAATGATTGATTTACCTATTCAAAGCAATTTACGCGAAGGGCTATCTTTAACAGAATATATAATTTCTTGCTATGGAGCTCGTAAAGGGGTTGTAGATACTGCTGTACGAACATCAGATGCTGGATATCTTACACGTAGACTTGTTGAAGTGGTTCAACATATTGTTATACGTCGAACAGATTGTGGTACCATTCGAGGAATTTCAGTGAATACCCAGAATGAAATGATGCCGGAAAGTACTTGGACACAAACATTAATTGGTCGTGTATTAGCAGACGATATATACAGAGGTTCACGATGCATTGCCGTTAGAAATCAAGATATTGGAATTGGACTTTTCAATCAATTGAAAACCTTTCAAACACAACCAATATCTATACGAACTCCTTTTACCTGTAGGAATACATCTTGGATCTGTCGATTGTGTTATGGCCAAAGTCCTACTCAAGGTCACTTGGTGGAATTAGGAGAAGCTGTGGGTATTATTGCGGGCCAATCCATTGGAGAACCGGGCACTCAATTAACATTAAGAACTTTTCATACTGGCGGAGTATTCACAGGGGGTACTGCAGAACAGGTGCGAGCACCTTATAATGGAAAAATTAAATTCAATGAGGATTTGGTTCATCCTACACGTACACGTCACGGACATCCTGCCTTTCTATGTTATATAGATTTGTATGTTAGTATTGAAAATGGTGACATTATACATAATGTGACTATTCCACCAAAAAGTTTTCTATTAGTTCAAAATAATCAATATGTAAAATCAGAACAAGTGATTGCCGAGATTCTGGCAGGAACATACACTTTTAATTTCAAAGAAAAAGTCCGAAAACATGTTTATTCTGACTTAGAAGGAGAAATGCATTGGAGTACCGATGTGTATCATGCATCAGAATTTAAATATAGTAATGTCCATATCTTACCAAAAACAAGTCATTTATGGATTTTATCAGGAAAATCAGACAGGTCCGGTTCAGTCTCTTTTTCAACCCGAAAAGATCAAGATCAATTGAACATTCATTCTCTTTCTACAGGAGAAAGAGATATTTGTAACCATTTAGCAAGTAATAATAAAGTAAGACATAAATTGTTTCGTTTCAATCCTTCTGATAAAAAAGAAAGAAGGATTTCAGATTATTCAATAATTAATCAAATCATATGTATAGATGATTGTCATTTTACACATCCTGCTATTTTTCATGATACTACGGATTTATTAGCAAAGAGGCGGAGAAATCGATTCATTATTCCATTTCAATTCCAATCGATTCAAGAACGAGACAAAGCACTAATGTTAGCTTCCAGTATCTCGATTGAAATACCAATCAATGGTCTTTTTCGTAGAAATAGTATTTTTGCTTATTTTGATGATCCTCAATACCGAACACAGAGCTCGGGAATTACTAAATATAGGACTATTGATATCAATTACATTTTAAAAAAAGAGGATTTTTTAATCGAGTATCCAGGAGTTAAAGAATTTAATACAAAATACCAAATTAAAGTAGATCAATTTTTTTTCATTCCCGAAGAAGTGTATATTTTACCAGAATTTTCTTCCATAATGGTACGGAACAATAGTATCGTTGAAGTAGATACACCAATCACTGTAAATATAAGAAGTCAAGTAAGCGGGTTGGTCCGATTGGAGAAGAAAAAAAAAAAGATTCAATTAAAAATATTTTCCGGGAATATCTACTTTCCCGGAGAAATGGATAAGATATCCCGACACAGTGCCATGTTGATACCACCGAGAACAGTAAAAAAAAATTCAAAAGGATCAAAAAAAAAAATGAAAAATTGGATCTATGCCCAATGGATCACAATTACGAAAAAAAAGTATTTTGTTTTGGTTCGACCGGTAATTTTATATGAAATAGCAGATAGGATCAAATTAATCAAATTTTTTTCCCAAGATATGTTACAAGAAAGAGATAATCTGGAACTTCAAGTTATTAATTATATTCTTTCTGGAAATGGAAAATCAATTCGGGGAATTTCTAATACAAGTATTCAACTAGTTCGGACTTGTTTAGTCTTAAATTGGGATCAAGACACAAAAGTTTCTTCTATCGAAAAAGGACATGCTTCTTTTGTTGAACTAAGTATAAATGGTTTGGTTAGATATTTTTTAAAAATTGCCTTAGTGAAATCCCATATTTCATATATAAGAAAAAGGAATGATCCGTCCGGTTCAAGATTTATCTTAGATAATGAGTCGGACTGGACCAACATCAATCCATTTTTTTCTATGAATTCGAGGGAAAAAGTTCAACAATCACTTAGTAAAAATCATGGAACTATTCATATGTTGTTGAATAGAAATGAGAAATGCCGATCTTTGATAATTTTGTCATCATCGAATTGTTTTCAAATACGATCATTCCACCATGGAAAATATTACAAAGAAGAAATGAATCCAAGTCAAAGAGATCCTCTGATTCCAATTAAGAATTCGTTAGGTCCTTTAGGAATAGCCCTTCAAGTTGCCAATTTGTATTTTTACCTTTTAATTACTCATAATCAGATCTCGATAAATAAAAATGGGCAACTTGACAAATTAAAAGAAACTTTTCAAGTATTCAAATATTATTTAATAGACGAAAACGAGAGAATTTATAAACCTGATATATCTAGTAACATCTTTTTCAATCCATTCTATTTGAATTGGCATTTTTTCCATCATAATTCTTGTGAAAAAAAAACGTTTCCAATAATAAGTCTTGGTCAATTTATTTGCGAAAATGTATGTATAGTTCAAATGAAAAATGCCCCACACCTTAAATCGGGTCAAATTCTCACTGTTCAAATGGATTCTGTAGGAATAAGATCGGCTAACCCTTATTTGGCGACTCCTGGAACAACTGTTCATGGCCATTATGGAGAAATACTTTCTGAAGGAGATATATTAGTTACATTTATATATCAAAAATCGAGATCGGGTGATATAACACAAGGTCTTCCAAAAGTAGAACAGGTATTAGAAGTTCGTTCGATTGATTCAATATCAATAAACCTAGAAAAGAGAGTGGGTACTTGGAATGGGCGTATAACAAGAATTCTTGGCATTCCTTGGGGATTCTTCATTAGTGCTGAGCTAACTATAGCGCAAAGTCGTATTTCTTTGGTTAATCAAATTCAAAAAGTTTATCGATCCCAGGGAGTTCACATTCATAATAGACATATAGAAATTATTGTGCGTCAAATAACATCAAAAGTATTGGTTTCAGAAGATGGAATGTCTAATGTTTTTTTGCCCGGTGAACTAATTGGATTGTTGCGGGCCGAACGAGCTGGGCGTTCCTTAGAAGAGTCGATTTGCTATCGAGTTCTATTATTGGGGATAACAAAAACATCTTTAAATACTCAAAGTTTCATATCTGAAGCAAGTTTTCAAGAAACTGCTAGAGTTTTATCAAAAGCCGCTCTCCGGGGTCGCATAGATTGGTTGAAAGGTCTGAAAGAGAACGTTGTTTTAGGGGGAATGATGCCAGTTGGTACCGGATTCAAAAGAATAATATACCGTTCAAAGCAAAGGCAATATAACAAGATTACCTCGGAAACAAAAAAAAGAATTGATATGATACATCAAAGCAATCTAGGATTTAAGAATTCCTAAAATAATGATTCTTAAAGTCGTATTCATCTCCGGTCACTTTATTTTGTATCTATTTTGTATAATAAAAGAAACATAATAAATAAAAGAATCATATTCAATGAAATAGAAAAAATGGCCCGATCTTTTTTTTATCAACGACCTATTTTCAGTAGAAGAGAAGGTTCCTTCGGAACACTTATTTATTTCTATTTAAGTATACTGGGTCTCTTTGTTTCATTTCCAAAAATGGATCTAATTTCTATTTGGAAATGAAAGAAAAGTGTGGGGAGAAATATAAATGACAAAAAGATATTGGAACATAATTTTGGAAGAGATGATGGAAGCTGGAGTTCATTTTGGCCACGGTACTAGAAAATGGAATCCGAAAATGTCACCTTATATATCTGCAAAGCGTAAGGGTATTCATATTACAAATCTTATTAGAACTGCTCGGTTTTTATCAGAATCTTGTGATTTAGTTTTTCATGCCGCAAGTGGGGGAAAACAATTCTTAATTGTTGGTACAAAAAAAAAAGCAGCTGATTCAGTAGCGCGGGCTGCAATAAGAGCTCGGTGTCATTATGTTAATAAAAAATGGCTCGGCGGTATGTTAACGAATTGGTATACTACAAAAACACGACTTCAAAAGTTCAGGGACTTGAGAATGCAACAAAAGACGGGGAGATTCGATTGTTTTCCAAAAAAAGATGCCGCTATATTGAAGAGACATTTAGCTCAATTGGAAACATATCTTGGCGGCATTCAATATATGAAGGGGTTACCTGATATTGTAATAATCGTCGATCAACAAGAAGAATATACGGCTCTTCGAGAATGTATAACTTTGGAAATTCCAACAATTTGTTTAATTGATACAAATAGTGACCCGGACCTCGCTGATATTTCAATTCCAGCTAATGATGATGCTATAGCCTCAATTCGATTCATTCTGAACAAATTAGTTTTTGCAATTTGTGAGGGTCGTTCTAGATCTATACGAAATTCTTGATTAATAATAAGATAAAAAATTATTGAAATTGCTTCGAGGGGTTCATAGATTTATGGAATCGCTTACTATACTAGTAAGAAATTGCACAAAAATGAAAAATAAAATAGAAAACAAACAAAAATTTTATGTAATTAGTATCGGTATTCAAAATCAAAAATGAAAGTAGACAAATCAAAAAGGAAAGGAGATGCTTGAATAAAAATAATTCCCTTTTTTCAAGTTCTTATTTTAGAGGACAGGACAATATGAATGTTTTATTATGCTCTATCAACACATTAAAAAGATTATACGATATATCTGCTGTGGAAGTAGGTCAACATTTCTATTGGCAAATAGGGGGTTTCCTAGTACATGCCCAAGTACTTATTACTTCTTGGGTTGTAATTGCTATCTTATTGGTTTCAGCCTTTCTAGTTATTCGAAATCTGCAAACCATTCCCGCTTTCGGTCAGAATTTCTTTGAATATGTTCTTGAATTCATTCGAGACGTGAGCAAAACTCAGATTGGAGAAGAATATGGTCCGTGGGTTCCTTTTATTGGAACTTTGTTTCTATTTATTTTTGTTTCTAATTGGTCAGGGGCTCTTTTCCCTTGGAAAATCATACAATTACCTCATGGGGAATTAGCTGCACCTACAAATGATATAAATACTACCGTTGCATTAGCTTTACTTACATCAGTTGCATATTTCTATGCGGGTCTTTCAAAAAAAGGATTAGCTTATTTTAGTAAATACATCCAACCAACTCCAATCCTTTTACCGATTAACATATTAGAAGATTTCACAAAACCCTTATCCCTTAGTTTTCGACTTTTCGGAAATATATTAGCTGATGAATTAGTAGTTGTTGTTCTTGTTTCTTTAGTACCTTTAGTAGTTCCTATACCTGTGATGTTCCTTGGATTATTCACAAGCGGTATTCAAGCTCTCATTTTTGCTACTTTAGCTGCGGCTTATATAGGTGAATCCATTGAAGGCCATCATTGACTAGTTTTCTAAAAAATAGTCTTTTTTGTTTAGCTTGCCACATATCTATTGTGGCTCAATAGAATTTACTAAGTAAACATCTATCTATCTATAGATATATAGATAGATATAGATAGATCTATTCGATTAGTATATATTAGTATATATTGGATATTCGAAAAAAAATTCATAGCTAGAAGTAGATTCTCGGTCGATTCACATTCAATTCAAGGATTGATCAAAAAAGAATTAAAAACATTTAGATCACCCAAATTCCAATATTTATTTGAAACATGAATGAAATCTAACGAATTTCTTTAGCTTGATTGTATCCATATGGGATAAGATAATAAGAAAAGAGGGGAGGGGGGCTGAAAAAAAACACGATAAAAAAAAAGTAGAAGTGAGGGGGTGAAGCTGGGTGTATAGAGTCTGAGCACTATAAGATAAATTTTTCTTTGTTTTTTAGGTTTCAAAGAATGAATTTCAAATTCGATTGAATATAAAACACAAAGAAAATGAGTTTACAGCATAGAAGAAACCTATGTATATGTGATATGATATTCTAGATGAACTAGTTTTATATGAACTAACCTTATATCTGAAATAACTAATGTTTTCTATCTAAAAAGACCTCGCTATTACTGTCAATTTATATAGGGATAGAAAAGCAAAGCCCTTGCATTTCAGCTCGAATTGTGAATTGAAAATGAAATGACTAAATAAATTTTCTAAAAAAAACGAAGAATTCAAAGAATGATTCCAAATTTAAGGTAAGAGAAGAACAAAAATTATACAGATTCACCCCAAAAACTATGTAATTCGCGACGAAAAAAGAAATCTCGAAATAATTTGTTCAATAACTATTATCTTCAATTTGTAATTCTTATTATTCAATTCTTAATTACTTTAACTGAAAAAGTCTTGGTAATTGAAAAATGAAGTCAGAATTTATTGGTTGATTATATCATTAACTATTTCTTTCTTTTATATTTAGGTTACGAGGAAATTCTCATGAATCCAATTATTTCTGCCGCTTCTGTTATTGCTGCTGGATTGGCCGTAGGACTTGCTTCTATTGGACCTGGGGTTGGTCAAGGCACTGCCGCAG